AAACAAATATAATCCCATCGTGAATAAAGGGATCAATTGACTCATGTTACGTATGCTTTTTTGGGGGGTTCGTTGGATTTTCTGCAATACAAATAAGAAGTTTTTTTTTAGAAATTTTTTGTTTTATCTGTTCATTTTAATGTTAAAAATGAATTCACTTTCGACATTTTTTATTTTTTATGTTATGTAATATTTTATTAGACAATTTAATTAATCTTTTTTTTTTGATTGTTTTTATTGCGATTGGATATACACACCCAATTCTATTTTTTAAATTGTATTAGGGTTGCTAACTCAATGGTAGAGTACTCGGCTTTTAAGTGCGACTCCATTTTTACACATTTCTATGAAGCAATTGGTTCGTCCATACCGCCGGTAGAGTTTGTAAGACCACGACTGATCCAGAAAGGAATGAATGGAAAAAGTAGCATGTCGTATCAATGACGAATTAAAAAAGTATTTCATTCTTATTGGATCCGGCCCAAGTTTTTATTTGAATTTTCGGCTCGGAACAAAAAAATTCAGTTGGGTTAAGTTAATAAAGGGATAGAGCTTGACGGCTCCAATTATAGGGAAACAACAATCATAGAGAAACAAAAAGTGAACGAGCTTTCATTTATTTTTCATTTGAATGATTACCCCATCTAATTGTACGTTAAAAAGAGATTAGTGCTTCATGTGGCAAAACTTTTTTCTGTGAATGGATTTTTTATTTTTGTTATGAGTCCTAACTATATAGCTATTTTCCATTATATTATTTATTATATTCTAGATTAGCGATAAATGTGTAGAAAAAAGAGTATATTGATAAAGAAAGATGTTTTTTCCAAAATCAAAAGAGCGATTGGGCTGATAAAAAAAATAAAGGATTTCTAACTAGCTTGTTATCATATAACAATTAGATGGAAAAAGCAAGCAGAGAGAGTCCGTTGATGGATTTTACTTGTTTTCTAGGTATCTATTGATATTCTTTTATTATTCTAATTAATATTCTAATATATAATCTAATATATAATTAATATATTAATATATATAATGTATAATCGAATATCATGTTTTGACCATATCGCACTATGTATCATTTGATAATCCAATGAATCCTTGATCCTTTGACCAAATAGAATTTTTAAAATGAAGGAATATCAAGTATATTTAGAACTATCTAGTTCTTACCACCAGGACTTCCTATACCCACTAATTTTTCGGGAGTATATTTATGGGGTCGCTTATGGTTATAATTTTAATAGATTTATTTTTGTAGAAAATGTGGGTTATGATAATAAATCTAGTTTACTAGTTGTAAAACGTTTAATTATTCGAATGTATCAACAGACTCATTTGATCGTTTCTGCTAATGATTCTAACAAATATATATGGGGGTATAACAATAATTTTTATTCTCAAATAATATCAGAGGGTTTTGTTGTCGTCGTTGAAATTCCATTTTCCCTACAATTTAACTCTTCCTTAGAGGGCGTAAAATCTTGTAATAATTTGCGATCAATTCATTCCATTTTTCCTTTTTTCGAGGATAAATTTAAATATTTAAATTATGAGTTAGATATACGAATACCCTGTCCTATCCATCTGGAAATCTTGGTTCAAATCCTTCGATATTGGATGAAAGATGTCCCTGTCTTTCATTTATTAAGGTTGTTTTTTTATTACTCTTGTAATTGGAGTAGTTTTTTTACTCCAAAAAAATCGATTTCTACTATTTCAAATTCAAAAAGTAATCTAAGATTTTTCTTATTCCTATATAATTTTTATGTATCGGAATACGAATCTATATTTCTTTTTCTACGTAACAAATCTTCTCATTTACGATTAAAATCTTTTTGCCTTATTTTTGAGCGAATTTTCTTCTATGCAAAAATGGAATATATTGTAGAAATCTTTCCTAAGGATTTTTTGTATACCTTATCATTCTTCAAGGATCCATTCATTCACTATGTTCGATATCAAGGAAAATTCATTTTGGTTTCAAAGAATACATCTCTTTCAATGAATAAATGGAAATACTATTTTCTCTATTTATGGCAATGTCATTTTGATGTTTGGTCTCAACCAGGAACGATCCATATAAACCAATTATCCGAACATTCATTTCACTTTTTAGGTTATTTTTTTAATATACGTCTAATTTTTTCAGTGTTACGGAATCAAATGTTACAAAATGCATTTCTAATTGAAATTGTTATGAAAAAACTTGATACAATAATTCCAATTTTTCTTCTAATTAGATCATTGGCTAAAGCGAAATTTTGTAATATAATGGGTTATCCCATTAGTAAGCCGATTTGGGCGGATTCATCCGATTTTGATATTATTGACCGATTTTTGCGGATATGCAGAAATTTTTCTCATTATTATAATGGATCCTCAAAAAAAAAGAGTTTGTATCGAATAAAATATATACTTCGGCTTTCCTGTATTAAAACTTTGGCTCGTAAGCATAAAAGTACTGTACGCGCTTTTTTGAAAAGATTAGGTTCAGCAA